TAATAATTCGAATCAAAGCCTTGGAAAAAGGATTTCCTCTTTTAGATATAATTGATAAAAAGATCAGATTATGTAATGATAATAATCAAAATACATATTTGCCCAAAACATGCGATCCTTTTTTAAATGGACCATATCGAGGAACAATGAATTCGCGTAAAACCCTAACTAAAGACAAATATTTAATAAATACAATTTATCAACTACTTTTTCATAATTCGAATGATCTTCATTTAAAAAAAATAAAAAATAAATATCAAATAGATTCCCTTGAATTTGATACTGAATCATTTTTCAATTGTATTGGTAATTCGTTGTACTCAATCAATCAATTTTTCTTTGAACCCATATCTATTTTTATTTTGAGAAAAAAAGACTTATTAACGAGACAAACAAAAGCAGATTTACAATTGAAAAAACAAGAAAAATCAGAATTTGATGGAGTTACGAGTGATTTTATTGGAATAGAAGAAATTAGTAAAAAGATTCCTAAATGGTTATACAAATTGAACAATGGTTATAAACGAGAAGAACTTTTTGAGGAAGAATTTAGCATAAATTATGGAATTCGGTCAAGAAAAAGTAAATACCTAATCATTTATACTAATCCTGATGACGATTACAATGACACTATCAATACAATTAAAACGAAGACGCAAGAAGAAGCAATAATATTACTAGATTACTTACCACAATCCGATTTTAATCATGATTTAATCAGAGGATCTATGCGTGCTCAAAGACGTAAAATGGTTACGTTGAAACTTCTTCAAGCCAATGCGCATTCTCCACTTTTCTTTGATCGAATAGAGAAAACCCTTTTTTTTGATACTTCTGAAATGAATAATTTACTTTTTCTCAAATTTTTGAGAAAAGAAGAAAGATACAAAAAGTTATACCTTGGCGAAGAAGAAAAAACCAAAAAGATAAAAGATCAAAATGAATATCTAGAAATATCGGAAGTTTGGGAGAATATTCCTTCTGCCCAAACAACAAGAAGTTTATTGTTACTAACTCAATCCTTTATTAGGAAATATATTGTATTTCTATCTTTAATAATAGTGAAAAATATTGGCCTTATCTTATTATTACAAACTCCTGAATGGGCAGAAGATTTGAAAGATTGGAATCGAGAAATGCATATTAAATGCACCTCTCAGGGTCTTCAATTATCAGAAAAGGAATTTCCAATAAATTGGTTAACAGAAGGTATGCAAATAAAAATTATATTTCCTTTTCGACTTACTTTATGGCGAAAATCAAAAAAAGAAATTCTACTTAAAGAGAAAATTAAAGAAAAAAATGATTGTTTTTTTTTAACAGTTTCTGGAATGGAAACCGATGTTCCTTTTGGAAGTCCTCGAAAACAGTCTTTATTGTTTAAAAAAGAACTCAAAAAAATCATTCGAAAAATACGAAAAAAGATTGTCTTGCTTTTAAAAGAACAAACCAAATCAAAATGGATAACCAAAAAGGTTATAATTATAAAAGAAATAATAAAAGAACTGAATAAATTAAATCCCTTTTCATTATCGGGATTGGTAAAAATAATATATGAACCAACTAATAATCAAAAAATAAAAGAGTTAAAGACTAATCAGAAAATGAGTAATGAACCCACTATTGAATCTCAACCCAGAACTGAACCGTCCTTAATAGAAAAAAATCATAAAGATGTTTTTGCTCGAACAATAATAATAATAAATAAAATAAAACAAATTCAAAAAGATAAAGCAAAACTCATTCAATATAATAATAATAAAAATAAATCAAAATCCAACAAAAAAATGTGGAAAATAATAATAATAAAAAATATATATATAAGATCAATACGTAAATTCAATTACTTTATAAAATCACTTAGTTATAAAATCTATATAAAGATTATTTTACTTGGAATTTATTTTGATAATAAAAATTTACCAATTGATTTTAAATCAATAAACAATTTGCGTAATAAAATCCGTCCCGTGGACAACCAAGAAAAAAGAGATAACGAAAATAAAAAAACAAAACAAATTTTTCCGACTCAAAGAAGGGAATTTTTTAACAACAATATTGGTAATAATAATATTTTTTTTCAATTATCCTACTTGTCCCAAGCATATGTGCTTTACAAATTATCGCAAACCTCATTACTTAATAATTATCATTTTATATCTCTAATTTCAGATCAAGGAATTTACAAATTTCTGAAAGATCAAATCAAAGAGTTTTTTATTCTTGATTACGACTTCAACCATAATCAAATGATTAAGTATAAAATAATAGAATGGAAAGACTGGTTCAAAGCCCATTATCCATACAACTTACTTAATCAAACATGGAAAAAAAGGAGAAAAAAGAAAAAGAGTAAAAATTATACAATAAAAAATAGATATTCCATTTCTTTGGATTTATATAAAAAAAAAAAGAACTCATTAGTTTCTTACATAAAAAAAAAAGACTATGCAACAAATTCATTGCCAAGTCAAAAAGATAAATTAAACAAAAGTTACAATTATAATCTTCTATCATATCAGTATATAAATTGGAGTTATGCAACTAAGAATAACTTTACTATTTATGACTCAAAATTAAAAAGAAACTTAATTATCTATTTATGTAATATCTGTAATATACAAAAATCAAAAAGTTTGTATGAGTTACTAAATAGAGACAGCACTGATGATCGAAAAGAAAAATGTCTTAGTGATACATATCAAAGTAATTTTGATAGAAAATTAGTTGATTATCAAATGATTGATTTTTTGACTGCGACTTCTCAAAATAAAAACTCATTTCATGGAAATAATGATTTTTTTAATTGGATGGGCTTGAATCAAGATAAAATACATGATAATGTATCAACTATTCCATCTTGGTTTTTTACAGAAGTTATACCACCTTTTAATGCATATCAAATGAAACCGTGGCTTTTACTAATCCAATCACTTCTTTTTGATGAAAAAAGATATGTTCAATTAAAAAATTACAATCAAGAAAACTTACTAAATATTTCACTTTCAGAAAAAGAAAGCAAAAAAAAAGATATTGAAGAAGATGAAGAAGATGATATAATCACAGACATTCAAAAAAGTACAAATAAAAATATAAGACAATGGAATACAAAAAAAGAAACAGAACTGGATTTTTTCCTTCAAAAATGCTTTATTTTTCAGTTAAGATGGAATAATAACTCATTTAATCAAAGAATGATGGATAATATCCAAATATATTGTCTTTTACTTAAACTTCCAAACCCAAAAGAAGTTGTTGTATCCTCAATTCACAGAGGAGAGGTAGATTTTGATATAATGTTGATTCAGAATCAATTTGATCTTACTAAATTAATGGAAAAAGGAATATTCGTTATTGAGCCTATTTTGTTATCTCAAATAAGAGATAAACAATTTCTTGTGTATCAAATTCTAACTATTTTATTGACTAATAAAAACCAGCCCCAAAAAAAGAAAAATATAAAAAACATAAAAAAATCCCATTTCAATAAGGAAAACTTGGAGAAAATCATTCTACTACCTACGAATATGCTCATAAATGCAGACAAAAGGGATTACCATTTTATCTTTTATGAGAATATGCTATCTTACCAACGTCGTAGAGAATGGAGAATATTAAATTGTTTAAATTTCTATACTTTGAATGATATAGATATCAATTCATTCTTTTTAAATGAAAAGCACAGAAGAAACTCTAAACAAAAACCATTTTTCAATTGTTTAAATGACAATGTTAATATAAATTTCGATCAAAATCCATTCATGAAATGCAGATTTTTTCTTTGGCCTAACTATAGATTAGAAGATTTAGCTTGTATGAATCGCTATTGGTTTGATACGCAAAAGGGTATTCGTTTTAGTATGTTAAGGATACATATGTATCCACAATTATAGAATTACGCAATTTTTTATTTTATTTATTATATTAACCAATTTCTGTAATGAAGAACCCTTTTGCCCCCAAAAAGTATGTAGTGTACGTGTACACTTTGGTTCATTTCCATAAAAGATACCCATTTCATGGTCTATTCAATCCACTTTCTATGTAAATAGATGCCAATTGTTTCCTTACTAACAAAAAAAGATTATACTTCCTATCCAAATCAAATGCAAAATTTGATTTGGATGGAGTAACAAAGTAAAGTAATATATGAATAACTTATACAAATAATTTGAATAACTAAAAAAGGATATATTTAAAATATTCCCAATTGAATCAATTGAATAATTAATCACTTCAACAAATTGTAATCAACAAAATAAAAGACCTCAGCTATTATTTATTAATTGAAACAATTAAAGAAAAAACCAAGGAGAGTATAAACATTATTTTATTTCATTTATGATCAAAAGTATATTTAGTTCCATCATTTCACAAGAAGAAAAAGAAGTAAAAATAAATTCTATTGAATTCCAAGTATTGAGTTTCACTAATAAGATAAGAAAAATAACTTCACATTTGAAATTCCACAAAAAAGATTTTTTATCACAAAGAGGTTTACGAAAAATATTGGGAAAACGACAACGATTGTTAGGTTATTTATCAAAAAAAAATAAAGTACGTTATAAAAAAGTAATTGATAAATTAGGTATTCGGGAATTAAAAACACGTTAATTTCATTTTTTTTTTTTTTTTTTTAGCATTATTTTCATTTTATAATGAGTTTCTTGAATAAATTCATGAAATAACAAATTAAGGAATAACATATATGATTGTACCTAGTACAAGAGACGAGTTAATGATCGTGAATATGGGTCCTCACCACCCCTCAATGCATGGCGTTCTTCGACTGATCATTACTCTCGACGGGGAAAATGTTATGAATTGCGAACCCATATTGGGCTATTTACACAGGGGAATGGAAAAGATCGCGGAAAATCGAACAATTATACAATACCTACCTTATGTAACACGATGGGATTACTTAGCTACTATGTTCACCGAAGCAATAACAGTAAATGCACCAGAACAGTTAGAAAATGTTCAAGTACCTCAAAGAGCTAGCTATATCAGGATCATCATGTTGGAATTGAGTCGCATCGCTTCTCATTTGTTATGGCTTGGACCTTTTATGGCGGATATCGGTGCACAGACTCCCTTTTTCTATATTTTCCGAGAACGAGAATTGATATACGATTTATTTGAAGCTGCTACAGGTATGCGAATGATGCATAATTATTTTCGCATTGGAGGCGTAGCTTCGGATTTACCTTATGGATGGTTAGATAAATGTTTAGATTTTTGTAATTATTTTCTACGAGCAATTGTTGAATATCAAAAACTTATTACGCATAATCCTATTTTTTTGGAACGAGTTGAAGGAATAGGTATTATCAGTGAGGAAGAAGCATTAAATTGGGGTTTATCAGGACCTATGTTGCGCGCTTCTGGAATACCATGGGATCTTCGTAAAATAGATACCTATGAATGTTACAATGAATTCGATTGGGAAGTTCAATGGCAAAAAGAAGGAGATTCATTAGCTCGTTATTTAATAAGAATTGGGGAAATGCAAGAATCCATAAAAATGATTCAACAAGCTCTAGAAGGAATTCCTGGGGGGCCCTATGAAAATTTAGAAATCCGGCGCTTTGATAAAACGAATACAAGTCTTTTTGAATGGAATGACTTTGAGTATAGATTTATCGGTAAAAAACCTTCACCTAATTTTGAATTGTCAAAACAAGAACTTTATGTGAGAATAGAAGCCCCAAAGGGGGAATTAGGAATTTATTTGATAGGAGATAATAGCGTTTTCCCCTGGAGATGGAAAATTCGTTCACCAGGTTTTATCAATTTGCAAATCCTTCCTGAACTCGTTCAAAAAATGAAATTGGCCGATATCATGACAATATTAGGTAGTATAGATATTATTATGGGAGAAGTCGATCGTTGAAATGATAATTGATACAACAGAAATGCAAACTATCCATTCTTTTTTCCAATTAGAATTTTTAAAAGAAGTCTATGGACTAATATGGATTGTACCTATTTTGACCCTGATATTGGCAATCACTATAGAGGTATTAGTTATTGTTTGGTTAGAGAGAGAGATATCGGCAGCTATACAACAGCGTATTGGACCTGAATACGCGGGTCCATTGGGGATTCTCCAAGCTATAGCAGATGGGACTAAGTTACTTTTAAAAGAAGATATTTTACCATCTCGAAGTGATATTCGTTTATTTAGTGTCGGACCATCTATAGCAATTATATCTATTCTATTAAGTTATTTAGTAATTCCTTTTGGGTGTCGTCTTATTTTAGCAGATTTCAGTCTAGGTGTTTTTTTATGGATTGCTTTTTTGAGCATTGCTCCGCTTGGTCTTCTTATGTCAGGGTATGGATCAAATAATAAATATTCTTTTTTAGGTGGTTTACGAGCTGCTGCTCAATCCATTAGTTATGAAATACCATTAACGTTATGTGTCTTATCAATATCTCTACGTGTGATTCGTTAGAATAGTAACTATTCATTTTCTTTGTTTTATAAATAATCATTCAATGTATTGAATAGAGATTTATGGATTCAAGATTTATTTGAGTTCTTTACTTAAACTGAATAGTTATATGAGTGAAAAAAAGAACAACCTATTTATTTGTAGTTCAAAAAATGCTCATTCCCTATGTACAAGAATAAAATTTGTGTAAACTTTTTATCCCAAGATTTTTTGAATAATATCTTGAAGCGGATACAAACAAAATCTCAATTGTATAAATTGACAATCTATTTTATATTTAAGGGATCAATCAAAAAAAGGTCAGTGAGCAGTTAGAAAAACAAAAATACATAAAAGATTTGTAATGAAGAAGATGTAAGATATCAAAGATTTTTCTGTACAAAAAGAATCATAATAAGGACTTGAAATTAGTAGAAATTATCAAGAAGTGCTTTCCCACGATTCCAATTTAGAGTATATTTCTGCTCACTCATTGAATAAATAACTATCAAGAACGAATTAATTCTTTATTTTGGATTAAGGTATTATTTGAGAAAGAGAAATAGGAAAAAAGAAAGAAAATAAAGAATAAATAAAAAATCCATATGTTTTTACTATTTTTATTACGATTCCTATACATAATGTGATCATCATTCTTAGTAATGATAATGAGACAATTATTTAGGAATTGATTACTATAAAAAGTATTTTATTGAAAAAGTAAGTTATTACTACAAATATACATTTTCATTATAAAGTATAAGATCCATTCGGAAGTATCCTTTTCTATAACGGACAGAATTGCATTGGTCGTCCTTTTCACTTTTCTTTTATATTTATTCTACCTTTGAACAAAGATGCTTAGAATAGGGAAATACATTGAAATACATTAACATTATATTACGTTGTCTTGACCATAGAGAAGCCGTATGAGATTAAAATCTCATGTACGGTTTTGAAATAGGGATGATAACATTCATTTTATCATCGACTATGATTATCTAACAGTTCAAGTACAGTTGATATAATTGAAGCACAGTCAAAATATGGTTTTTGGGGATGGAATCTATGGCGTCAGCCTATAGGGTTTATGATTTTTATCATTTCTTCTTTAGCTGAATGTGAAAGATTGCCTTTTGATTTACCAGAAGCGGAGGAAGAATTAGTAGCAGGTTATCAAACCGAATATTCAGGTATCAAATATGCTATATTTTATCTTGCTTCTTATTTAAACTTATCAGTTTCTTCATTGTTTGTAACAATTCTCTACCTAGCTGGATGGAATTTCCCTATTCTGTACATGTTGATTCCTAACTCTGATCTTTTTGGAATAAATAAAATGGGAGAAGTTATCGGAATAACAATCAGTATTGTTATTACGTTAGCAAAATCTTTTTTGTTTCTCTTTATTTCTATCACAACAAGATGGACTTTGCCCAGGATGAGAATGGATCAATTGTTAAATCTTGGATGGAAATTTCTTTTACCTATTTCTCTGGGTAATTTATTATTAACAACTGCTTTCCAACTTGTTTCACTATAACTATTTTTATAAATAAAAAATTGTTTTCATTTTAAAAAAAAAAATAAGAGAAAGAAACATCAAAATTATGGATATATCTTTATGACATGTTTCCTATGGTAACTGGGTTCATTAATTACGGCAAACAAACAATACGAACTGTAAGGTACATTGGTCAAAGTTTTATAATTACTTTATCTCACACAAATCGTTTACCTATAACTATTCAATATCCTTATGAAAAATCCATCACAACAGAACGTTTTAGAGGGCGAATTCATTTTGAATTTGATAAATGTATTGCTTGTGAAGTATGTGTCCGTGTATGTCCAATAAACCTACCCGTTGTAGATTGGGAATTGGAAAGAGATATTAAAAAGAAAAAATTGCTTAATTATAGTATTGATTTTGGAATTTGTATATTTTGTGGTAACTGTGTTGAATATTGTCCAACAAATTGTTTATCAATGACTGAAGAATATGAACTTTCTACTTATGATCGTCATGAACTGAATTATAATCAAATTGCTTTAAGTCGATTACCAATTTCAGTAGTTGAGGATTATACAATTGAAACAGTGACAAATTCCACTCCAATCAAAATATATAAAGAGAAATCGGTTGATTAAAGAATCCATATGGATTACTAGAATGGATTAGATAAAATCAGAGTAAATAATTCAGTAAGATTTTTATTAGTGAATAACAACAAAGAATAACTAAGAAGTAAGTAAATTACTATTCATTTCATTTGTAATTTTACAATTTTATGGTTTTTAGAAATCACTCTTGATTGGATTTTTTATCAATTTCAAATAAAATATATTTCTTTTTATTTTGATATAATAAAAAACTATTTAAGATTAAAATGACTTTTAAAAGTAATATATAGCCCATAACCCAAACCCCTATTTTTTTTTTTACATTATTGTAATTTCATACAATTACTCTATCCTAAGTAAAAAAGCCAAGACAATTTATAATATATATATATAGAAATATATAATAGAAATATATAAGTAAATAGGAATTTTCCTCAACTAATTAGTAAGTTCATGAACTAGTGAAAATGATTTCTTTTTTACATAATGGATTTACCTGGACCAATACATGATCTTTTTGTACTATTTCTGGGATCAGTTCTTGTATTAGGAAGTCTAGGAGTAGTACTATTTACTAATCCCATTTACTCTGCTTTTTCTTTGGGATTGGTTCTTATTTGTATATCTTTATTTTACATTTTATCAAATTCTTACTTTATAGCTGCTGCACAACTTCTTATTTATGTAGGAGCTATAAATATTTTAATTATATTTGCTATAATGTTCATTAATGGTTCGGAATATTCTAATAATTCATATTTTTTTACCTTTGGAAATGGGGTAACTTCGTTGATTTGTACAACTATTTTTTTTTCATTGATAACTACTATACAAAATACATCTTGGTATGGAATTATTTGGACTACACGATCAAACCAAATTATAGAACAAGACCTCAGAAATAGCATTCAACAAATAGGGATTCATTTATCAACAGATTTTTTTCTTCCGTTTGAACTAATTTCTATAATTCTTTTAATTTCTTTAATAGGTGCAATTACTATGGCTCGGCAATAAAACTTACACTGAAACAAAATTATTAACATTTACTATTTTGAATTAGATAAATAATTCTTTTGTTCATTCCTTTTTAAATAGTTTAGTTATTACAATAGGGTAAATTATACATCTTTTTCGCAATAACCATTTTATACTTTTGTATAATTACTTTTATTTGTTCTAATCAATTGAATCCTTTTTCATATTTTAAGAAATAGAAATTAATAAGGAGTTTGCCAATGATGTTTGAATATTTACTTTTTTTGAGTGCCTCTTTATTTTCTATAGGTATCTATGGATTAATTACAAGTCGAAATATGGTAAGAGCAATTATGTGTCTTGAGCTTATACTCAATTCGATTAATATGAATCTTGTAACGTTTTCTGATATATTTGATAATTGTCAATTAAAAGGTAACATCTTTTCCATCTTTGTTATAGCCATTGCAGCTGCGGAAGCAGCTATCGGGTTAGCTATTGTTTCCTCGATCCATCGTAATCGAAAATCCACTCGTATTAATCAATCTAATCTATTAATTAATTAATGAGAATCATTATATCATTTTTACTAAAAATAAATTCAAGTAAGAATTCATAATAATAATATTTTATTCAATTGGACTATCCACTCGATTTTCAAATAATTTCGATTGCTATAATTGTTATATTTGCTTTGCTATAGCTATAATAATAACATATTATTAATTAATTTATGGTTTTTATTAAATATTAGAATAGATCATTCTACAAATAGACTTGAGTAAATCTTTTTTTATTAATAGGTAATTTTTTATATTTCTATTGAATTGAATATTCCAATTTGTCCATCTAATTCTTAGATAATTTTTATTGACATGTGATAATTATATAATTCTATTGACATTTTCTAACTTTTTATAAAAAAAAGATTACAATATCTATCGATATTGCTTGTTCAAATTAGGGTCAACCACTGCTTCATCTGGTGAGTTACAAAGTTTAAAGAATATGAATATATATATGATCATATCATTATAATCATTCTTTTTTCTATCATTTTTGTAATTTATTTTCCATTTTTATTTGTAAAACTTACCAGATCGAAGATTTTTATGTTAAAAATCCAATTGTATAAATACCATGTCACATTCAGTCAAAATTTACGACACCTGTATAGGATGTACTCAGTGTGTACGAGCGTGTCCCACAGATGTATTAGAAATGATACCTTGGGACGGGTGTAAAGCCAAACAAATTGCTTCTGCACCAAGAACAGAGGATTGTGTTGGTTGTAAAAGATGTGAATCCGCTTGCCCGACAGATTTTTTGAGTGTCCGGGTTTATTTAGGATCGGAAACAACTCGAAGTATGGCTCTATCTTATTGATCTATTTAAAAAGCTTCACTTAAATAATAAAATAAAAAAGCCTGTACTTGATAAAATAGATTTATCGAGCACGGGCTTTTATGATCAGAATCAGAATGAATTAGAATAGAATGCATTTTTTCTTTCTTTATTACCTTATCATGATTTATTTTCCCTGGTTAACAATACTTGTTGTTTTTCCTATATTTGCGGGTTCTTTAATTTTCCTATTTCCACAGAGAGGAAATAAGGTGTATAAATGGTATGCAATATGTATATGTTTAGTAGAGCTTCTTCTAATGACTTATGCTTTTTGTTATCATTTCCAATTAGATGATCCATTAATACAATTAAAGGAAGATTCAAGATGGATAGATATTTTTGATTTTCACTGGAGACTTGGAATTGATGGACTTTCTATAGGACCCATTTTACTGACAGGATTTATCACTACTTTAGCTACTTTAGCGGCTTGGCCAGTGACTCGAAATGCGCGATTATTTTATTTCTTGATGTTAGCAATGTACAGTGGTCAAATAGGGTTATTTTCTTCTCGAGATCTTTTACTTTTTTTCATTATGTGGGAGTTAGAATTAATTCCGGTTTACTTACTTTTATCTATGTGGGGAGGAAAAAAACGTCTTTATTCATCTACCAAATTTATTTTATATACTGCGGGGGGTTCCCTTTTTTTCTTAATGGGAGTTTTTGGTATGAGTATATATGGGTCTAATGAACCAACATTAGATTTTGAAAGATTAATTAATCAATCCTATCCTGTAGGATTGGAGATCCTACTTTATTTTGGTTTCCTAATTGCTTATGGTGTCAAATTACCAATTATACCTCTACATACATGGTTACCTGATACTCATGGAGAAGCACATTACAGTACATGTATGCTTTTAGCTGGGATCCTATTAAAAATGGGAGCATATGGATTAATTCGAATTAACATGGAATTATTACCTCACGCTCATTACATATTCTCTCCCTGGTTGGTGATAATAGGTACTGCGCAAATAATATATGCAGCTTCAACTTCTCTTGGTCAACGGAATTTTAAAAAAAGAATAGCTTATTCATCTGTATCTCATATGGGTTTCATAATTGTGGGAGTTGGCTCTATAACCAATATGGGACTTAATGGAGCAATTTTGCAAATGCTTTCTCATGGATTTATCGGTGCTACACTTTTTTTCTTAGCCGGAACGAGTTGTGATAGAATGTGTCTTGTTTATCTCGAACAAATGGGAGGAGTATCCATTTATATGCCAAAAAGATTTACTATGTTTAGTAGCTTTGCAATGGCTTCTCTTGCTTTGCCAGGAATGAGTGGTTTTTTTGCAGAATTAATAGTCTTTTTTGGACTAATCACTAGCCAAAAATATTTGTTAATACCCAAAATAGGAATTACTTTTGTAATGGCGATCGGAATGATATTAACTCCCATTTATTTGTTATCCATGTTACGTCAAATTTTTTATGGATACAAGTTATTGAATGTTTCAAAGTCTACATTTTTTGACTCTGGACCCCGAGAACTATTTATTTCCATTTGTATTTTTTTACCAATAATAGGAATCGGTATGTACCCGGATTTTGTTCTTTCCCTATCGATTGACAAGGTACAAGCCATATTATTGAATTATTACTATTAATTAATAATATTTCATGTATAATGTTTGAGTTTGATTACTGAATTTGAATCTTTTTTGTTATTGAACGAGTTGTCTGTATTGAATAATAAACAACAAAGAAAATAGAAGGAAAATCTAATATGAATCAAAATTAGGGGTATCTCGGATTTTTGAGAACCATTTGACTGAACTATTGATTGATTCAAATGGTTCTCAAAAATGGTAAAAAAACTTTTAGTAAATATATGTCCTTATTTTATGTATTTCCATTTCGTGAGTCAATTTTGAAGTAACGTAAATGAACCATAACTATGTAGACCTATTTCTAATAAATTGATACCAAAATAGCATATCCAAATTATAAGAAATCCCATAAACGCAACAAGTGCTGAATTGATACCTTTCCAATTGTTATTTTTTCTAGTATGTAAATAAATTGCAAATGTGGCCCAAGTAATAAATGCCCAAGTTTCTTTTGGATCCCAATTCCAATAGGACCCCCATGCCTCATTAGCCCATATTGCTCCGCACAGAATACCTATAGTCAAAAAAATGAACCCAAGACTAATGAAACGATAACTCCAATAATCTAAGCGCTCAGTTATTTGATATTTGTGATAATTTAATAGTGAAGAAACAGAAACCTTTTTAAAAACTTCAGAATCAATCTGAAGTTTTTTTCTAAATTGAATGACTAGAAAGGCAACTGATAATAATGATCCACATAAAAGAGTTGAATAACTTAATAACATCATACTGACATGCATCATTAACCAGTGGGATTGGAGAGCAGGTACTAAAATTGTGGATTGGTGCATTCCTTTGAAAAGACTTGATGTAGAAAAGCTTTGAATACAAATGATACTTGGGGCAATTATTGTACTTAAATAGGTTTTTTTTTTTTTTATCTTTTGAATTAGATAAATAATGGCCAAACTAAATGAAAGAAACATTAATGACTCATACAAATTGCTTAATGGTAAATGTTCTAAATAAATCCAACGAAAAAACAATAATCCAAATATGGATAAAAAAAGGGATATCATGCCCCTTTCTGATGAATTATGTAATATCTCAATTTCAAATAAGGTCATTAATTGAATAAGAATAACAATTGCAATAGTTGAAAAAGAGATATGAGTTAATATATGTTCTAAAGTGGAAGATATCATAAAAAGGAAATTCCAGTTCTTTGAGAGTTACAATATTGTATATATTTTGATTTGATATATTATATACCCTATTTAAAATTAGATTTAGTTAGATGCCGCTACTCGGACTCGAACCGAGATGCTTTAGCACTGCTTCCTAAGAGCAGCGTGTTTACCAATTTCACCATAGCGGCTTTCTTGAACTAAGAATAATTTATTTATCATAAATCGTCAAGATTCTGTATATATAACTATTGAATTGATATTATCATAGGCTTTCTTCTATTCTATATATAGACTAATAGAATAGAATTCCAATTTATAGAATAGTTAGTTAAAAGTGGTTTTTAAAAAGTAAATTATTTCTTTTTTCTATTCATTTTAATTTATTTTTATGGACATAAAGAAAAATAATGATTACAAATTCTATGTTACTTTATACAATTCTTTATTATACAATAGAATAGAAAAAGAAAAGCCTTTTTCTATTCTATTTTAAAAAGTTTGTATTTTAATAAAATAGTAGTAAGTATTTCATAATAAAAAACTTCTATCATTTATTGGTTTTCATCAAAACCTTCTATAAATAGAATTTTCTTTAACAATTTCTTTATTTGTTTTTTTGTTGTACGAAAAAGCTTTTTGAATATCCAGTAGAAATCGATTTTGCTAAAGAAAAAGCCTTTATTGCAGCAAAATAACCTTCTTTTTTCCAAATATTTTTGCGAATACGCTTCTTTGATCTAGACAAACGTTTTTTTGGAACAGCCATTTTTAAAGTGATAATTTGTTGTTGTTGTATGTGAAACACATTTTCTTTCTTTTTCCAATTTGTTGTTGTTAAGTATGATTCATTTTTTAGTAATTTTTTTCTATTTAGACTTTATTTAATGTCATTAGTACATAGACAAAATGTTATTTTATTACATAGTTTGGAGTATCCTAACATTGCTATAAATTCCATTCTAAATCAAAAGTAAAAAGATTCAAAGGATCAATTATATTTCATTTCACATATAATTTAGTTATTTATTATTATACTAATATAAATGATGATTTCATAATCATTAGTGAGTCAAGAATAAGTGTAAATGTAAAGCAGAATATAAAAATAGCAAAATGAAAAATATCTATTTTCATTTATTATGAAACATTTCTTTTTATAAAACATATATTATATATATCTTTATGGAACATACATACCAATACGCGTGGATAATACCCTTTCTTCCACTTCCAGTTACTATTTTAATAGGATTAGGACTTTTACTTTTTCCAAAAGTAACAAAAAGTATTCGTCGCATATGGGCTTTTAATAGTGCCTTATTATTAAGTATAGCTATGGTATTCTCGGCAAGTATTTCTATTTATCAAATAAATCAAAGTATTATTTATCAATATTTATGGTCGTGGATGATTCATAATGATTTTTCATTAGAGTTTGGTTATTTGATTGATCCGCTTACTTCCATTCTTTCAATCTTAATTACTACTGTTGGGATCATGGTTCTTATTTATAGTGACAATTATATGTCTCACGATCAAGGATATTTGCGATTTTTTGCTTATCTGAGCTTTTTCAATAGCTCTATGTTGGGATTAGTTACTAGTTCCAATTTGATACAAATTTATATTTTTTGGGAACTAGTTGGAATGAGTTCTTATTTATTAATAGGTTTTTGGTTTACACGACCCATTGCAGCAAGTGCTTGTCAAAAGGCTTTTGTAACTAATCGTATAGGAGATTTTGGTTTATTATTAGGAATAATAGGATGTTATTGGATAACAGGTAGTGTAGAATTTCGCTATTTATTTAAGATAACTGATAATTTAATCCAAACTAATGGAGTAAATCCTTTATTTACTACTTTGTGTGCTTCTTTATTATTCTTAGGTGCGGTTGCGAAATCTGCACAATTTCCCCTTCATGTATGGTTACCTGATGCCATGGAGGGTCCCACTCCTATTTCAGCCCTTATACATGCTGCTACTATGGTAGCGGCAGGAATTTTTCTGGTAGCTCGACTTATTCCTCTTTTTATATCTATACCTTATATAATGAATATTATATCTTTTATAGGAGTATTAACACTATTATTAGGAGCTACTTTGGCTCTTGCTCAAAGAGACATTAAAAGAAGCTTAGCCTATTCCACAATGTCTCAATTGGGTTATATTATACTAGCTCTAGGTATAGGTTCTTATAAAGCTGCTTTATTTCATTTAATTACTCATGCTTATTCAAAGGCTTTATTGTTTTTGGGATCTGGATCTATTATTCATTCAATGGAACCTGTTGTTGGCTATTCACCAGAAAAAAGTCAGAATATTTTTCTTATGGGTGGTTTACAAAAATATGTTCCAATTACAAGAATTGCATTCTTATTTGGTACATTTTCCCTTTGTGGCATTCCACCCTTTGCTTGTTTTTGGTCTAAAGACGAAATACTTAATGATAGTTGGTTGTATTCATCATCTTTTGCAATACTAGCTTGTTTCACCGCAGGATTAACAGGTTTTTATATGTTTCGGGTATATTTACTTACTTTTGATGGTTACTTCCGTGTTAATTTTCAAGATTATAGTAGTAGTAAAAAAAACTATTTTTCATCAATCTGTTTATGGGGGAAAAAAAACTCTAATGATGTTCATAAATCTTTTTTTTTATCCATAATAAATACTAGAATTTCTTTTTTTTCAAAAAAATTATTTACAATTCATAATAGATTAGATAAAATACTCTACTTTAATATTTACATTAGAAAAAGGGATACTTTGATATGTCCTTATGAATCGGATAATCTTATGTTATTTCCTCTTTCGATATTAGTGTTATTTACTTTGTTTGTTGGATTACTAGGAATACCTTTTTTTCAAGAGGATATATTATCAAAATGGTTAATTCCATTAAAAGATGTTACAAATGTTTTTTATCCAAATTTTAATCATTCTTTAAATAATGACAAATTTTTACAAAATGCAATTTTTTCACTAAGTATCGCACTTGTTGGATTAATCATAGCTTATATTTTCTATGGATCTGCTTATTCTTTCTTTAAGAATTTGGATTTTATGAATTTTTTTGTAACAAGGTGTTCTAAAATCGTTTTTTTAAACAAAATAAAAAATTGGATATATAATTGGTCATATAATCGTGGTTATATAGATCTTTTTTATACTCGAATTTTCACCTTTAGTATAAGAAGACTAACTGAATTAACTGAGTTTTTTGATAAATATATAATTGATGGAATAACAAACGGAGTTGGCGTTGCCAGTTTGTTTATAGGAGAAGGGATTAAATATATAGGGGGGGGTCGAATATCTTCTTATTTATTCTTTTATTTTTCTTATGTATCACTATTTCTAATAATAATAAAACGATTCTTCGGAGAATAATTTGTCTGTTAAACACATATGGAGTTCGATCCTTTCTGAAAAAGTGGCTAAACTAGGTAGATATGTAAAAGATATTTTTTGTTTTCCATCACTTTTTGATGGATAAAAAAAATATTGTGACATTTCATTTCGTATAGCATTTTCAAATGGATCCTTTTTGATTTTGATATAGCGCAATGGGCGATTCCATCGTTGATAATCGAAAAGAAAAGTAATGAAAGGTTTTTCAAACCAGAACAAAATCTTTTCCTTTTGTTCTTCTTTAACTAATTTCCCATTATATTGATACCCATTAAGATACGAATCTTCGTAAACTGGTCTATCTTTATAGCATGTCCCTTTTGTTTTTTCTTTTTCATTCACTCGGATTTCTTCCGAACAAAAGGAAGGGTCTTCTTCGGTG